TTTTTTTCTATTTTAAAGAGTGGCATTCTATGTCCAATATCTCGATCGAAGTATGGAGGTCAGAATAAATAGAATAATGATGAATGGAAAAAAGAGAAAAATCCATTAGCTGGATAAGGGGCGGATGTAGCCAAGTGGATCAAGGCAGTGGATTGTGAATCCACCATGCGCGGGTTCAATTCCCGTCGTTCGCCCATCGCATTATTGCAAATTCCAAAAATGCAATTTTCCATATTCCTAGTTACGTATTTACTTACGGCGACGAAGAATAAAACTATCACTATATTTTTTCCTTTTCCTAGTTCTTCTTCCAAGCGCAGGATAACCCCAAGGGGTTGTGGGTTTTTTTCTACCAATGGGGGCTTTCCCTTCACCGCCCCCGTGGGGGTGGTCCACAGGGTTCATAACTACCCCTCTTACTACGGGGCGTTTACCTAGCCAACACTTAGATCCGGCTCTACCCAAACTTTTTTGGTTCACCCCAACATTACCCACTTGTCCGACTGTTGCTAAGCAATTTTGGGATACCAAACGGACCTCCCCAGATGGTAATCTTAAAGTGGCCGATTTACCCTCTTTTGCAATCAGTTTCGCTACAGCACCTGCTGCTCTAGCTAATTGCCCACCCCTTCCACGTGTGATTTCTATGTTATGTATGGCCGTGCCTAAGGGCATATCGGTTGAAGTAGATTCTTCTTTTCTCTCAAAAAACCCCTTCCCAAACTGTACAAGCTTCTTCCAAAGCATACAGCTTTCTAGATGTATATGACGATCCCTAGACAGATGGATCTTATATGAATCGTATGATGAAGTACCACATGAGTGGATATATAGGAAAGGAATCCAAATCTGCCGAATCGCTCATGTTATGATCTTCTACATCCTAGGTCTCCGCGTTCCGTCATCTGGCTTATGTTCTTCATGCAGCATTCAGATCGAATGACTCTATGAAATTACGTCGATACTTCCACATATTATGGGTAACGTAGGAGACATCCCTATTTTCCCCGGGGGATCTTAATTACCACTGCTTAGCTTTCAATTCGCCTCTGACCATCAAATTAAATGTGAATAACCCGTCCTCCTCTCTTTGAAACAAGGGGCGCTTCCGGTTCTGTGCGTGCTTCAAACAATTTTGTCTTCTCCATATTACCATATCTCTAGAGTCAATAATTTTCTATGAGGAACTACTGAACTCAATCACTTGCTGCCGTTACTCAACAGTTTTCTGTTGAGGTCTATCCCGTAGAGGTAGTCAAATTGGATCAGTGATCGATTTCTAGGTTTCGTCGTAAACCTAATTGGTTACTTCCAATTACGTAAATCAATAGTTCAAACCGCACTCAAAGGTAGGGCATTTCCCATTGATATAGGAACTTTTGTACCAGAAACAATAGTATCTCCAATTATAGCCCCTCTGGGATGTAAAATATATCTCTTCTCACCATCCCCATAGTGTATGAGACAAATGTATGCATTTCGATTAGGGTCGTATTCTATGGTTACGATTCTACCAGATATGTCTTTTTGATTCCGTCGAAAATCGATTTTACGGTATAGGCGCTTATGACCTCCCCCTCTATGCCTTGCGGTAATGATTCCTCTGGAATTACGACCTTTACCACAACGGTGCCGTCCATGGATCAAATTATTTCGTGGATTGGATTTCACTTGCCTGTCTACGGTTCCCTTGCGTGTGCTCGGGATAGGTGTTTTGTATAAATGTTTCGCCGTATTATTAAGTATTCTCCTTTAGTTTTTTTCTCTATCTAGAAGTGGAATAGAATAACCCGGTTGAAGGGTAATGATCATACGTCTGTAATGCATTGTATGTCCCGGAATAGGTCCCATTCTTCTACCCTTTCTGGGTAGTCGATGGCTATTCACAGCTACTACCTTAACACCAAAAAAGAGTTCGACCCAATGCTTTATTTCTGTCTTAGTGAATCCCGATTCGACATTAAAAGTATATTGATTCTTTCCCAATAAACGAAGACTTTTTTCTGTAAATACTGCGTATTTGATTCCATCCATAAATCGACTTTCCCTCCTATGCTCTGAGTTCCAGTATCGATAAGAATTCGAGTTCTTATTGTTCTTATGTTATGGTATGAATATACCATACCAATTCGTTATGTATGGATGATGGATGAGATTCCATGGATAGAGAGCCCGTTCCAATAGACTTATGGAACGTTCTCGTTCGTGTGCATCCAGCAGGAATTGAACCCGCAAATTTACCAATTATGAGTTGGGCGCTTTAACCATTCAGCCATGGATGCTTAACAGGGATCATCGTACATCGTAAATAACCAATTTTCATATAGAAAGACATATCATAGAAAAATGAAATCGAAAATATTCGGAGATGGCAAATATTCGGAGATGACTATGAAAACACCTCTCTGGATCCTCAAATTGAAAGAGAGATTGAGAGGGATCAAGAATCCTAATTCTCGCTATTTGGAATGGATCCAATTCTATTGAGTCTGACTCATAGTGATCATTTCTCTTTAGCAAAGAATGACCTTGGTTATCAAAGGATTGAACAACCGGGATCCATTTACTTATGATACCTAGTTGACATTGATAACAAGGATCTAATGAATTATGAGTTTAATAGATCCTCTTTAGCAGAAAGACGTATATTCCTTGCTCATTATCAGACAATCACTTATTCCCAAACCTCGTGTGGGGCTAATACGTATAGCACGGGATTGCATTCCCTACAGCTCGCATGTTCACAAGCAAGGTCTTTAACCCAGTTCTTTTCTTGTAGGCCCACAAGACGACAAGTGGATTGAATATCCTTTGCTTTCGTCACCGGTGCTATTGAATCCGCATTTAGAAGAAAGAGCTCCGGGACTGAATTGCTGTGAGTGGGGCTTGCCCATTAATTAGATCACCTGAGTAAGCCAAGAAAGACGAAAGCGATGGATGTATGTGACAAAGAGAACTTATGAACATGAAAGCTAGCCATCGCCGAAGGAGAAGATCCCGCCCGATGACTCCGCCGGTTAATGGTTAATAGAAAACATCTTTTCCTACTTCCTCCCTAGGGTCTGCTAGCTAGAAGTGGCAGTGACTACTTTAGGTGAGGTAGCTCTTTCTTTAGAGCCATCGAGTCCGTGCTCTTTAACGATTGTAGTTTTGTAGCTAGCCTTTTTAACGAAGCGTGGCCCCTTAACCTTTCGATGAAGCTAAAGGTGTCAGAGTTACCACAGACAGGGATAACTGGCTTATGGCAGCCTTCATAGCGACCTTGCTTTTGATCCTTCTTCGATTCCGGTTGAAGCGGATTCGGCATCTAATGGTGAGGCCTATGATGTGCCGAAAAGAGTGACGGGGAATACCACGATGAAAATGACTTGACGAATGCCAGAAAGAAATGTCCCGAGGGCCAACATGCCATAAACGAGTGAAAAAAGCATGAAATTCACCTGATAGATGAAAACTCAAAATTGCTAGACAGAATGAATAGTACAAGTTTCTTTACAAATCAAAGTCGTAGAGAAAGACGGTAGAAGTGCCAGGATGCGTTAAGGCGCTAAACATATGGTCGTAGATAAAGAAAGGAGTGGATGGAGAGGAGTTACAGTCGAGTCGCTAGCCAGGAAGCACTTTTCCCTACCAAATTCTATCTATCCCTGCCTGCTTCTTCCATTCGCGGAGCTCCTCTGGTAAATCATGATGTGCGCATGCCGGCTACTCAGCTTTAGTAGTGCGTTAACTAGCAGTCCACTACTGATTAAGGATTTGGTACTGACACCTGTCTTACTAACTATAAGCCTTTGGAAAATAATTATTGGATAGGGTAGACTCCTTAAGTTTACAACTTTCTCAAAGACCGGCCAGGAAGAATAATAGCCTAGAGGTTGACCCGATGGACTGACGTTTTGGTTGGTGACTCGCAAGGTTCTGGAAAATGAAAGGAAGGTTTTTTCATTTAATAACACCACGACTGAGCCAACCGATCGCCAAACAGCGAGCATTGATCCGCGTCCACCGGCAAAGAGTCGGTAGCAGCTTTCAGATCTTTTGAGCCGGTAGAATTAATGTGTTAATCAACCATCTTCAACCTATCGCTCTTTGATCAGTAGGTTCTACTGGGGAATCGTAACCATCCTCCACAATTTAGGTTTGGTCGCCGAACCATAGAGAACCTGCCTCACGAAGATCTTCGGCAGGGAATAAAGTGAGCAAAGCAGTGGCATCAAGCGGTAAGGTATGATACACTGTAAGCTTGCGAGACTGCCTAGAGCGGTCGACACCTGCAGCTTCCCTTAAGGGCCATCGGTCTTCAATCGCTTGTTCAATCAAAATGCCTGTAACGGATCGATCTTTCAAGGCTTGGCTAGCGAAGTGAAGTAGCCATGGTAAATAAATAAGGAAATAGGCGCACGAAACGAAGTGAATCATTGATTTTAAGTTAAAGTAAGGGCGGAGCTTTCTCTTTCGGTTGAAGGACTAAATTCTATTTAATATGAAGCCTGAATTTCCAAAATTATTTAGTAATATCCCGCCTGGTCTCAACTCCCACAAGCGGTCTTAATTGGTCGTTCCATCGATCGTGTACTGTCCCAAAGGGTCCTCCTTCAATCGATCGAAATCGGGTTTGTCTTTCTTGTTAACGAGAAGTCCTTGGTCACACTCGGTCGAGCTGGTAAGGGATGGCTGGAAGAGGTCGAGCTGTCCTCTGTCTCTATCAGTCGTTTCTATGACAATCTTTCTTTAAGCAGAAAGCATGTTCAAGCTCGATGATTAAGGTACTAGGGGCTCACAACACTATCGAGAAATGGCTTTCGGCTCTTGAAAGTACTTTTGCTTTCCTTTTCACTAAGCCTTCCCGCTCTACTGGAAACTATCCTATATCAGAGGGTCTCGTAATCAACTGGATTATTTTTGACTTGATCAATCGGAAGGCGGAGGTAAACTCCCCAACTCGATCAATGGGTGCTCATTGGTCTTCTTGAAACTCCCCAACAGCCGTAGCTGTCGATTGGGGGAGCCTCGAGCATCCAGTATATGACATTAAGGAGTATTCCCCAATGGAGTAGTCGAAAAATCAAACTAGCATGTAAGCGAAGCAAGAAAAAGGCTTTCTATTTTTCTTTTCCAGA